ACGTAGAGGACTTACCCGAAACAGTCTAATCTTTTTAGGAAACTTAGCGCCAAAGCTTCCGAACTTGCCAAGAAGTGGCCTATTCCTACAGTACAGGTCTCTATCAACTAACTAAAGCACTAAAGAGAGGTGGGGCAGGACATCGATAGACAATAGACCAAGGAGCGAAAGCCACTCAGTTGCTTGCTAAATCGAAGAGAGCAGAAGGCACCTCGCCTAACATTATAGGAAAAGGTCGTTAAGACTCAAATCTTCTTTGTGAAATTGAAGAAGAAATGGGCGGGCAGCTTAGACTCTTTCCCGAAGAGAGCTCCAACCAATAGATGAGATTAGAGACGCTAACATAACAGGGACAGGAGACATATCTTTAAGAACCAAGAACGGGATATTCGCATTAGCAGAAGGAGGAGAGCGAAGAGATTAGCACTTTTCAAGCAGCTTTCCTTAACGAAGTCATCTATGTGACCAATGCACGCTTCAAAGAAAGCAAAGAGGGATGCTCGCTAGCAGCTCAAGGGGATTGAAGACTAAGGCAGGGCTCTTGTTGACAAAGAAGGTCTAAAAAGGCAAATTAACGCATTTGAAAGTAAGCACCCTACTAGTATAGTAGAAAGACCTATCGGACCTGTGAAAGTACTTGCCTGACTGTGAGAACTCGTTAGCCCTTATCAATTATTGTACGCCAAGACTTTTTTAGAAAAGAACTACCGAAATTAGAAGTTCCACGTCTGTCTTTCACCGGTGTGATGCAATTCTTTAGCGGGGAAGTTTTCGTTAGCTGGTATAAGCCACCCTTCTGTATAACTTGCGCCGGAAAGGAATAGAAAGCGAGCGAAGGTCCCTTCCCTAACTCTGAGATACCTTCTGCGCTATCTTAAAGACCCGGCACAGACTGACCCTACACTAGTCACTGTTGACAGCTTCTGTGGAGCAAGGACTGCTACCCCGACTCGGTTAATCGATCACTACCGTAGACAAGCCTTTGAATTGCTACGGATCCGTCGGAGCAAGCGGTTAAGGTCAAGGGCAAGAAGAAGATGACTCCCCGGAAGAGGATGCGTTCTCGGGTGGCCCTATCTCAGCCTTAATAAGCAATTGAATCCTCTGCATGACGAAGTCACCTCTACATCTTAGAATGTCGGTATCGAGGAAAGACAAGACAGAAATATAGGTTAATAAAAAGTTCCCAAGAGAGATAGATTTTGTGAATCTACAGACATATATGGTTTTTGAACTGAGCCTGTTCCCACTCGTATACCAGCCAAAGTTAGGTAAAGAGGCTTTCTTTGGCTTCTGCACTTAAAAGTCCCTTCTTTCTCTTAGGGGAAAGCCCAAAGCTAGCTATCTTTTCCTTGTTCGACTTCCCGACTTGCCTTCATGAATCAAAGTGTTAGCCCGATGAATGAAAGGTTTGCCTTGTGTTGGGACGGTAGGCAAGTTTCGGTACTCAGTTCCAGGCGGTTTGTTTTCCAGTAAGGTACTCAATCAAGCCGTTCAAGCAAGCGGATCGTAGAAAAACCACTTCTCTTGTGTGTCCTCCTTCTCATGGGAATAGGCACCAGTCTCAGGGAAAGCGGCAGGGGCTTCGGCTCTTGGAAACCCGTACACTGCTCCTGCACAATCAGAGAAAGAAGAAAGGTAATCCATCCCGACATTCTGAAGGCTAACTCCTAAAGCAATCACGGTAAGTTCACTTCGGGAATCAATATCACCAGCCATGTCTGCATCTGTATACCCATCCAAATGATCTTTCCATTACCAGCATACCCTTGAAGTGGCTCTGAGATACCTGAGAATCCAATCCACTTCAATGCTTCCCGAAAGTGACCTGCTTACACTACACTGCTGCCCAAAGTTATTTTCCGGGGTTAGAGAGAAACCGACTGACCACTCCAACTGCATGAGCAATGTCTGGCCTTGTGCACACCATAGCATACATTAAACTTCCAACCGCTGATGCATAAGGCACTTTCTTCATTTCTTCTTTATCTTTCTCACTTGTAGGTTGGTACTGAGTGCAGATTGGCCTGCAAGTGGAGTAGTGACTGGTTTTGCCTTGCTCATGTTGAATCTCTCAAGCACCTTTTCAACATATTTTTCTTGAGATAACCACAGCTTTCCATTTTGTCTGTCCCGAGAGATTTTCATTCCAAGAATCTGTCTAGCCGGTCCCAAGTTCTTCATTGCAAAGGACTTGCTAAGCTCTCCTTTTTAAACCTGTCAATCTTGCTAGAATCATGGCCAACAATCAACATGTCATCAACATAAAGCAAGAGAATAATCAAATCACTATCAGCAAATTTCTTTATAAACACACAATGATCTGATGTGGTCAAGCATTCAGGAGTCAAATTTCTTATACCACTGTCTTGGTGCCTGTTTCAGTCCATACAAACTTTTCTTCAACCTGCACACAAGATGCTCCTTGCCTTTGACTTTGACCCCCTCTGCTTTCTCCATATAAATTTCTTCTTCCAAGTCACCATGAAGAAATGCAGTCTTCACATCAAGCTGTTCAATTTATAAGTTCAAGCTGAGGCTGCCAGCGCATTGTATCTAACCACACTGTGGCAAATCGATACAAGTAGCTAAACAGCTTGTTATACCATACAAAGGCATCTCCGGCCGAACGGTTAGGCAAGACTACGGCGCCTGGGTAAACATCCAGTTTACCAAAGAAGACGTCGAGAGTGTCACTTAACCATTCCCCTCCTGCAGCCAAAGTGATAGCGGCTGTAGCATCCACCAGTAATGTGTGGAAGAGGGTAAGCTTTCTATCTATGCGGATAGGACGTATCAACACCTTTTGCATCTTTTAAAGGAAATATCTAAGAAAAATCTTGTGTTGGGTCCTGAGGACCTGGATGGCCGAAGATCAAAACCTAAATGTGCCAGGGGTTGATCATCGAAGCCAGGGCAATAACGATGAAGGAATTTGAGCGCTAATGTAGCTAACAGCCACCTTCATAGTCGATTCATTAGGGTCGTCACCTTCTACCCAACTAGTGGAAAAGTATCTACCTTTTTCTTTGTCGTCTCACAGCTATGGGACTTCCTAAAGAAAACTGCAATCGCAGTTTATCAACCACTCACAAGACCACCGAGATCTTCGACTTAGCTCCCAAAGGAAATCCACCCGGCCCTTTCCCAACCTATACAAGGAGAGCGGAAGATAACGAAAGGGAGACAAGGTTCTAACTAAATCATAACACAAACTACCATTCCATCTATCATATCAGTCGAGTCGATCCGATTCGTTCTTATCTGCAAGAGAGAACCCTTAGCGGCCTCGCCGCGGATGGAGAGGGATTCGAACCCCCGGTATTTCTATCAATACTTCGGTTTTCAAGACCGACTCTTTCAACCGCTCAGACATCCATCCCCTTCGCGCTTCGCCCGCCCTATCTATCCGCGCGCTGGTAGGTATGGGCTTATCTATGTGATTCGCTACGCTTGCTTGCGCCTATCGGCTGATTCTATTGCCTGCCGGTTAGCGAAACTTTTCCGGTAGTACGAATCGCTACGCTTCCCCTCTTTTTCTATATGATAATATGCACCTTGGTTGCTGCACTCCCTGCGGGTAATAGCAAGAGAGTGAAGAACGAATGATTCTCCAAACAAAACAAAAAGAGTGATTGAGTCCGACTCAAGCGAGTGAGTGAAAGGCGCGGCAAGAGAACAAGTTCGACTCGCGAACGATGAGCAAGTGAAGGACCAATCCTTTTGCGCCAATACTGTTGCGAGACTGGTACTTGGCGGCTCACGAGCAACATATAGACTAAGGCCGTTAAGGTCACTCCCTCGCTCTTTTTTTGAAGCCCTTTCTATTCTCTTTCTAGTATGGTTCCTCCATAAAGAACACTGAACGCCCAGCTTCGCAGAGCAGCTCTCTCCCCAGCCCACAGCATAGTGTGGAATCTGGATCCTTTCATCGAGCACCATTTCTTTTAGATATAAAGGTGTTCTGACTCTATTGGATCAAGTCATAACCTAAGCCTTCTACTAACTTACTATGGAGAGCCTAAGCTCTATTTCAGAGATTGGACTCTCTTACTGTGATTAGCTCCTACTAGTAATAAGCTGTTCCCGAGCCGGGTTCCCTGGATCCACGTGTTCCTAGTCGGGCCTAAATGGATGAATTAAGAAGCGCGCCCGGGTAGACTTCAAGAGCTCTTGCTCTGCCTATCCTCCTACTTATTATTCTGGGGGTCATAGAAAGATACGAACCACCTACTCTTTAAATTAAAGCCCTACCATTAATTTTAATAAAATGAAAGCTGCTTGCCCTCACTAATAAAAAACAGAAATCCCTCCCCTTACTCTAACAAGTAAGCAAATAAACTACCTTCTGTTACCTACTTTTACTCATTTCTTCCTTAGCGGCCTCAATACAAGACAGGTGCAGGAAAGGATATTTAATCAAAACCGGGCTATCGCCCTATTCTCTCTCAATTGCCTATCCTTTATAGATGAGGGGGAGTCCCTTAGCAGTAGCTTCCAACACTTAAGATTGACCTCCTCAAGTGCCAAATATGAATGTTTTATGAATTTCATACGGGACTACTTACTTACCTAAAGTTCACTTTTGGCTTACCAAAAAAGTTTACTGAAGGAACTGACCTAAGCATAGCTCTCTCTCTCATCAAATACAAATGCCAAGAAAGGGATTCCTTGGATAAGTGAAAAAATGCTAAAAAATTCCTTTCATTTCTCTTTTAAGGCCTTTGTCCTACTTATAGAATCAGTCCTCCAGTCTATCGAAATGTTTTTTTATTTTATTAACCAACAACACATGCACTTTGTTGGCACTAAAAAAGGGTTATTCAATCCACTAGTGCAACTGAAGGAATTACCTTTTATTCACCGGAACAAAGAAGAAAGAGCTCATAACCACTGCTTGTGAACAGCTCTCCTCAACTGAAGGCGCACCTACTGTTACTAGAAGTCTAGTCTCTCTCAGGTCCAGTTTCGATCTCGAACTAACTTTTCTTAATAGATAGGCCGGAAGAGAGATATTCAGAAAACCCGATTTTCTGTCTTACGACAGCCTGACTCAAAAAAGAAAAGAAGACCGGACTAAAAGAGATATCACTTTCGACGATTGAATTTGACTTTTATATCCAGATTGGAACTGGACTTAAACGTCTTTGGATCCTGCTTAGGGCCGGCTTTCACTCCACTTTCACTTTCATATCAAAAACGTCGACTTGCACTTGCAATATCGAATTTGACTTTCCGGAATCCTTGCTCCTGGCTCATATTCACATAGGCCACTCATAAGAATAAGACGTTCAACTCCCTAAAACACGTGTAATTGAGAGACTCAGAATATCAGTGCCTTGGGTAAATGCCTACCTTCAGGAGAATCTTACCGAATGAGTTTCAAACCTGTCCTCTTCGCTTCCCAAGATATTTAGGGAAAAGGGCCTTGTCGGCCACCGCTTGCTGACGACGGAACGCATCGTAAAGGGTTCTCGCCTTGGACTTAGTTGGAAAGGTAGGTGTTCGGCATGTCCCTTGCTTGCGAACTTCTTTAGTAGGGCGGTTTGGAGGTCCCATTCCTCACGTTTAACGTTGTCCCCAGACTTCACTCTTTCAACACTTGTATACTTTCTAAAGAGTCAAGCATGCCCCTGTCCCTGTCTCCAAGTGTGTGATCTACCGATTCGCTGAGTGACTTTTCTTACCGCTGGAGTCCCTCTCTCTTAAAGCCCTATCAGACTTCCGGTCCATCCCTTGTTTGCCGATTGAAGAAAGCCTTATATGGTCTCAAACAAGCGAGAAAAGCCCTATATATCTTATTAGTAATAAAGGCCCTGCAATCAAAAAAGAGCGCGTTAGCGCATCCCCTTTCTTGCTCGTTAGCGCAACGGCTTTCGCGCAGCTCAATCCGTTCCTTCTTGCCTTCGAGCCCCGGAGCTTGCTGGGTAGTGAAGTGGTCCGTGAAGGTTAAATAAGACTTGTGTTAAGCAAGCAGAGTAGTTAAGCCGGAGAGGAAAAAAAAAGCAAGAAGCGGTTTTCGTTCGATCGACGGAATCAATCGTACTTTCACTGCTGTGGACCGGCTTTCATAAAGCACCTTTGGGCAGCAGCTACTATTGGGATCAAATTCCGAGATCAATTCGACAATGAAACTATTTAAGCAATGATCTTATCTATGTCATTTCTCTTTTCGCGATACAAAAGAGACTTTCGAGAGTCACTTAGCCCCTTGATCTCTTCTCTCAAAAAAGGCGCTGTGCGGGTAAGTCGATCAAAGTCAGAGCGGGGATCTGGAAGAGAGGGTTGATACTGGGTCAACTATGGCAGTGACTGAGGGGGACTTGTTCTGTGATAAAAAAAATGACTTCAAAGCTTAACGCCCTCAGGGCAGCCAATCCTAAGAAAAGAGGTGAACCTGAGAAGAGCAGTAAGAGTAAGCGTTCAGGTACTGGTGCTATGCCCTTAAAGGTGGAAGATCCTCCCCTGGTTCGAATCACCCTGAATGAAGAGTGGGCGAACAAAATGCAGAACATATCAGAGATGTTGAATTCTAAGAAAGAGGGGGGTACCGGGGGGATTGGCATGTATTCCCCACGGAGAAATTCCCATTGAGAGTATACATACGTATACCTCTATTCTTATACCCGGCATTCGCTGCCATAAGACAGCCCTGGTATTCCCACATTGATTTTTTTCTAAGACAATGGATTTTCTGCTAACAGCGGATTCTATTCCGAGAAAAGCATCGAGAAAGAGATAACTCTTATAGTCTTCTTAGGCTCTGGTGCAAGCTCCGCTATTTAATGAAAATCTTTTCCTGTCGATTGATAAAGCTTTAAAAGACTACTTTCAAAGGATCTGGGTGAGTCTCATATGTCATTGGCATTGAGATTCACATGGCCTTTGTTTTCATCTACCGCTACGCCCTTTAGGCTATTCTGGAATACCAGATTGAATCGAAAATCTCCTTAGGCTATTAAGGATCGCCTTTCACCTGGTTCTATTAAGAAAGAAATTTCACGTTGTGAGCTTCTAATTCTGACAACAGCTAAATCTAGGGCACTCCATAAGGAGGAGATTCCCTGGTATGAACTCAATTGGGCATTTCTCTTGGAGCGATGATTCTTGCCCATTTTCTATTAAGATAAGGTTTAAAAAAATATCCTAAGTGAGGTGGACTTTATCCATACCGTACTGGCTGGTACGATGAGCTTTCTTAAGAATTGGTATTGGCCCTGAAAGGCTTCTTATTGGTTCCCTGCTGGCTGGTTATGGCGATGTGAATGGATTTTTAGACTAAATCAAAGACTATGCTCTTGCACATGAAAAGAATCTGCTCTTAGGTGCCTAGCCCGAAGAAGGGAAGACGAGGCATAGCAAAGGCTAAGGCGATGGAAGCAAGGCAAGACTGAGTCCCTGTGGAGAAGGAATATTTTGCTTTGATACGAAGGAGTTCATTAGCTGGTTGGTAGGCTGCTTCTTGTTCAGTATTTGTATTGGATTTGTTTTCTGCTTTGCTTTTTTGGGTCATCCCCCACTAACCGAGAAAAAAGGCTGAACTTTTCTATATACTCCTAGCTGGGGAAGACCTACACCAGACTTTCCTTTAATAACTTATAAACGTCCAGCCCATGGAATGCTCTTGATTTGATAGTCCACGTTCTTGAACTAGCGGAACTGGAACTGGCTTTGTCTCCACCATTGCTTCTCCTGCTCTCGATTCCACTTATTAGCGGCCACCCTGTCTTTATTGTACCTTACCTTCTTAGGCGAGGACACCCTCGCTTATTGCAAGAGCAGGAAAGCTAAGATACTTCAAAAGGAAGGTGACGAATGATAGCATTCATCCCCATATGGAGGGGAAAGGGCTTATTTAGAATTGAAGACTTTCACCAGATGTCGTGGACCTGGCTTGCTTACTTCATTTTACGATAATCTAAGTGGAGCTCTGGTATTGGTAGAACTACTTATTCATTCATTCCCACATTGGGCGTGGGAATTATAAGTTATAAGACTTGAGTGGGAAGCCAGTTCCTCGGACGTGGCCCTTCCTTCAATCAAAGAAGAAGCAAAAGGAAGAAAGAAAGGGAACCCTTAGCGATCGGGAGATAGTGGCAGTCTCGGTTCTTGTGCTCGAATCAATGGCATCGAATGCGACTGGGATTGAGGTACGAAATCACGTGGTTCAGGTCCCAGGGGAATGCTTTTTAAGCTCATACCAGGAAATTCCATATTAATAGAATTCTTCCATTAGAGCGAGTTCGGTCAGATCAAGCAAAAGAGCGCATATGCGAAAGCTGATATGCGACTCCGTAACCATGATCTTTGGCGATCACATCCACCTGCCACAGGTTTTTGAATCTATTTAAGTTCCCTGGTCATGACACCTCTTCTCTCTGACGTAGCCAAAGTGAGAAACCATTCGACCGAGGTCGAGATCTAAGCCGGTCTATAGCACAGGTGCTGCAGTGAAAGATTCCGCCGTAGAGGAGTCCGACCTTGGGAGCATCCCGGGCAAGATCTATGGCTTCAGCTGCGGCTAAACGAACTACCTATTCTATATATTCTATAGAAGTGAATATGAGAGAAAAAAGCTCTTCTTTCACATAGTAGGAGGCCGGCCTTCTCTCTTCCCAATGAGACCTCTTTCACTCACTTAGTGGACGAGCCAGAGGACTTTACTAAAGCCCCCCTTTGCCTCATCCCTGAAAAGAGGGTAAAGTAGCGGCCTCCTCCTCTTACTATTACTGGGGTGGAGTCGAAGCTATGGCACCAGAAAGTCAAAGAGATTCCTTCCCGAACCACTCGTGTAGTCTTCTTCCTGCCTCCCAGTTAAGGCCCTATCTCGCTTTCCAAGTCTCATTTGGATGAGGCGCTACTAAATACAACTCTCATTTCAGCATTCTTTCTTCTCTATTGACCCTTCCTTCTCTATCTGCCTAGAGAACCTCTCTTTCCCTACAAGGCACTAGAAGGTCGACCGACACACACCTTCGGGTGCTGCTGCCACACACGGGCCTATACTTTTCTATTGGGCCTGTTTCCCAAGAGTGAAAAGCTGCCATCCAGAAAGCGGCTGGCTTGAGAGTGAATGGTGACCGCTATTGAACGTGAACTAGAAAGGGTGGAGAATCTCGCCTATTGGGATTTGTCCCAACACTAGAACTCTGGTCTCCTACTTACCTTTGGGAGGAGGATTGTAGCTGCTAATGAACAGACTGACTCGTGACGCCTTCCCCCAGCTGTCTCTTTTGCATTTTTCCTAGGAGTGAAAAACAAAGTCTTCATCCAGCCGCTGGCTTTAGGCTTGACAGGCAATGGTGACTACTGCTTAGATCAGAGGGAGTTCAACACTCGGATACTGCTAGCTTGCCTCGAAACGACTTGCATGGCTGACAGCAAAGCACCTGATTCACTCGTTACGCTAACCACTGTCCCTGAAGTGAAGCCAGGGGATCGGTCTACCAACTATTATAGGCCTAGCCTATGTCGGGGAGGGTGAATTCGAATGTACCGAAAATGCAAATGCGACAATCTCTTCTCATCGAAGGGTTCAATCCCATCTACTCGTGGGTTCGTAGAATCTCTTGCACACAGGTCGTTTTGGCCAAAGGTAGGAAGATCGAGACCTTAGTGTGGCCAAGTTCGTCTTCGCTTATCGACTCACTGTTCCAAACCTTTTCTTATGTATGGGATTTCAAGTAGAATCAACTGGTATTGACTTAGGGTGACTTGACTACCCGAGCCCGAACTCGCTTAAGGGAAAAAAGAACAAGCAACTGAAGACAGAACATCGCTTTCTTCCTAGCTGGACTAGAGTATACGTTCTTTTGCGCCTTCCATCGATCACTACTTCAATCTTCTTACTAAGAAAACAACCTTTCACTGAGAATATGTAATTCTTTCTTATTACAGCAGAAAGCACAAAAAAAGGAATTGCGTATATAGATGTGCGTTAGCCACTAAGCCACAAGGCTTAGGATAGTAGTCACTCGAACGATGAAGGAGGAATCCGCGGGGTAGAGTAATGGTGAACTCATCAGGCTCATGACCTGAAGACTACAGGTTCGAATCCTGTCCCCGCCTAAGAACTTTTTATGCTTTTTGTCGCATGTGAACTGAAGTCCGATTGATTGAGTGAAGCCAGTCGTGGAAGATGTCGCTCTGGCTCTAGAAAGAAGCTATGAAGCGAGAGCGTCTTCACCTATGTTAACTGTGGATGGGCGTTAAGGTCCTGTGGCCATTGATAGAAAGAAGTGGTCTTCCAGGCCAATGGTAGAAGCGGTAGAAGCATTGAAAGCAATGTTCCTGGTAGAGAATGGATCTTCTGGACTGGGGAAGCGTACAAAAGCTTTTGAGTGAAATCCGGCCTATACGGATAGAAGGCAGCGATCCTAATGTCCCGATTCTATGTCCTATGGAGAGCGTATGGGCCTATGAGACTGGGGCCTCTGATACAAGGAAGCCTTGCTTGAAAGAGTCAACGGAGTTTTCTGATGAGCTTTCTTTCAAGCAGTTAGCTGGAGGTAGTGGGAAAACAAAGACCAAGGAAAAAAGTCAACGACGGGTTGAAGAACTTAGTTGAAAGACTCTGTCTGGGGCTAATCGCGAAGGACCGTGCTTGCCGAGCTAGCCCAAAGGCGGATTCTGCTTCTGCTTGAGCTACCAGAGTTGACGGCAGAAGAAGCAATCGGGAGGGAAGAGTCCAAGCTATTCATACTAGCTTTAGCTTTGAGCTAGAGAAGATTCCTTTCCACCCAGTCAATCATTGTGATTGAACTGTGAAAAAGAAAGATAGAAAGATCGGGCAATCTCCTATATCAAGGCTTGGAACGATCCCTATAGCCACTGCTTGCCTAACAACTGCTAACCTTTTAAATTCAATTGTTCTGCTCTACGCTGGCAGAAGGGCGTGCGGAGGACTTGACCCATGCTACTTCCTTCGTAGAGTGTCCATACGGCCCCTCCCCCGCTCCTATGTTCGATAGGCCTAAAGGCCCCTATACCGGTACAGTGGCTTGAGCTAATTCTTCCATTGACGTTAAGCTACGTCATCTTCAATGCCATCGGTTCTTCGGAAATTCACTCCTCCCGTGCCTTGGGACTTGGATCCTTCAACCTCGGATCTTGTACTTTTTCTCTTTTTCAACTATTCCCGGGGCAGTTTGTTGGGTTCTGTTTTGATCGATCGTTGTTGTCCCTTGATCAATTGGGGGTGGGGGAGTTGCTTAGAAAGCGCCTACCCCTCGTCCGGTAAAGCTGCTTGAAGCTCCGTCACCTATGAATAAAGAAAAAAAAGGCTTTCTCTTCTCCTCTCAGCAATCAAACTCCATAGCGTTAGCTATAGGCTTTGACGCGTTAGCGCCCCCCTATAAAGCCTACTCGTCTAAGGGCCTTGCTTGTTCGGTCGAGACGGATTACATCTTTTACAGAAAAAAGCACTTTTCCGTCCCTTTACTCAACAAGAGTAAAGTCCCTTAACCGTTCGTTTCAGAACTCATCCGTTATTCGTTCATTGATTCTTTCTTTAGTTGGCTAATCGTGAAGTCTATTCCGAGCGAAGAAAGACAGGCTTATCTCCCCCACGTTGAGAAGGAGATTCAGTTGAAAACTACTGAGATTGGTCACGGAAATGCTATTCTTTCTTAAACGAGAAAAGGTGATTAAGCTTCAAAGAACTGAGCTCAATGAATAGGTAATTCAGGAACAGGTGAAAGGATACGTAGGTTTTTTCTTCCTTCTTCATCTAAATGTGATCTTCCTCGCTCGCCGAAAAGTACTAGTTTTCTTCTCCCGACTTCCGCTAGGGCTCTTTCTTTTCTCAGCGTGGGTGAAAACTCTCTTTTTAATAATCACTCCACCAACAGGAGAACGAGATACAAAGGAAGATTTCCTAAGCTAAGGGTAAGGATGCGATATGCGCTTTCCCTCGCCGCAAGAAGAAGGGCTTTAGCAAGGGGGAAAAAGGACAGTCTTCGGGTTCTGCAAGGTGAATGGCAGTGCTATCAACAAAACCTTTCCTTGGTTTTTCTTTTTCAACTCCTTACTCGTTACCAGGTGAGGGGGGTCTTTCCAATCTTCTTCTTTCATTACTCAAAAGAAGGTTGGCTGGGCTTTCCTCAAAAGGGAAAGTGTCACATTCCCGAGTTACATAAGGGAAAAGTGGATTCTTTCTTGAGTCATCTCGGTAAATGAAAAGTAGAATCTTTATTATTCCCGAGGGGATGAGGTTTGGTTGGTCAACCGGAACATTGACTACAAGGACTAAACTTCTTTCTTAAAAAAGGTTATACTCATCACCTGAACCGTTGGGGCATTCAACTTCAGCCTCTCTTACTTATTAAAGTTAGGAATCAGACACTAATTAGTAGGAATGGGGAATGATTACTCCTAGAAGGAAGGGGGAAGGAAAGGACTAGCTTGACTCTGTAAAAGAGATGAACAGATAGAGGCTCATACTGACTCTAAAGACGGGGTTTCCTCAATCAAATAACTCTATTAGGGAACTAGCCTTACTTTCTTCCTAAGACCCTTCTCTCAAAGCATCGAAGCGACATGCGTGAAAGACCTTGCCTCAGTGCTCTCGCTTTGAGGGAATACTTATTCTTTTATTTAAGTCGGTGCGAAAGCGGGTCGGGTGCCTTACCTTATTCTATCTCTTCAAGTCCGTACACTATCGAAGCAGAGGGAGCAAGCAAGGTCGTTAAGGGCTCTTTTCTCACATGATAATATAGGAAAGGTCAGTCTAGAGAAAGACCTCAGTCACAGCTTCTATAGGAAAGCGCGGATTCAATAACACAATAATCTTTCGCAACCTTTCTTTCACAGGTGGCAGAATTCTAGACCATATAACCTTGCCAACTAAAGCGTCCCTCCTCTCTCTTGCTTAGAAGGAGTGCCTTCCGTCTAGTTTTCTATTCAAAAATAATCTAAAGGATCACATAGGCGTACCTGCTTCCATTGGTACCTTTCTTGAGATAGAGTTCTAATTGCCCATATACGAATAAGAAGACGTAGCTGAGTCACCACCGCTCAGGCAAGCAAGGGAGTATGCGCTTACTTATAGGATGGAAAGGAGTAGAGTAGGCAGCTGTTAAAAAGCAGCAAAGGAAGAAAGCATTGACCCTTCACTAACAAGAAAGGCGAAGGACAATCCGGACTTCCTTATTGAGCTGGTACAACAAATAGAGGAAAAAAAGCATTTCCGCTTCCAATGATAATGATAGAAGAATGGCTCAAGGAAAAGGAAATAAAGAGAATTCCTTAGGGTGAGCGGAGAAACTAACTCAAGCAAAGGCAAAGTCAATTAGAGGGCCTACGGTACCCTTAAGGGGGCGGGGCTCGACCACGAGGATTGATTCCTTTAGGGCGCCCACTAGTAGGAGACTTAGGCAAAGAACAGAAGTGAGCCGGGTGAGGAGGTACTTACACTTTCTAAAGCAAAAGCCATTGACCCTTAGACAGTCGGGAATGGTGAGCCACCCGGATACCCGGAAACCCTGTCTACAACCGAAAGAAGGAAAGAAAGAATAGGGATAGCCGGAAAGAGAACTAGCCGAAATGGAAGACTTGGGAGTGGAGTACATTCCCTTGAGGGGACTGAGCCAATGAGAAGGCTTCCTTCTCGCCTTCTTTCTATCAGATTTCCCCCCCTTATTTTTGGTGGATCTCGCTAGTGAGACATATTGAATCGTATATGGACTAGTTGCACCCATCACGTGCCCGAATGCCTGTATCAACCGTTGTTTCGGTGCGCCTTTAGGCATCGTACATCCTTTGATGAATATTACACCTTTCGAGGAGAAAGAAGCAGAGCGAAGTCCTTTCTTATGGGCAGGGCACAACAGCGAGCAAAACGGGATGCTTCACAGCAGGCATGGTTTTATTCCATAGGAGCGATAGCGAAGCCTTCAATGTGATTGACCAACCCCCCTCACCCTACTCTGATTTACTTGAATTGAAGGATCGAGCCCTAGTTGCCCTAGATAGGTGTCCAGGGAATCCCTTCTTTAAGGGGAATAGGTTCAAACTTTCTTTGATTTAGCAGGCGAATGGAATGAATTGGCTTTGCCAACATTTAGTTCACGAACGGTACAAACGAAGGTGATTTTCTAACTCTCTCTCCTGAGCTTGAAATAGGGAGGCTGGGCTAGGTGTAAAAGGGTCTCCACCTGGCGTAATATAACAAGTGGAAAAATGACATCTGCCTTGAATCCGAAGGGGCTGCCCCTCTTGTTTGTCCATTCATCACAAATGATTGTGCACCCTGTGTCTTTCTTCTTAAGTGAGGTTTCTGATAGTTGACAATTCCTTCTCGAGGGAGTTTCGAGCTCTTTCTCTATCTTAAGCACGGGGAGACCCCCTTCCTTAGAGCTTAGGGACCTTTCATACACTGATTTTAGGGTAGGGACTATTGCCCCGCTCTTTCTACCTTATTACCCCCGAGGATAAGACTTGGCTTCCTTTAGTTTAGAGCTGGCAACAAGCCTTTTTTTAGTTAGAGTATATATTTCAATAAGTCAAAGAATATCTTTTTTGTCGATAGGGAAAGCTAGTCTTCTTACCTCAGAAGTAAATCCCTATTCTTGAAAAATGCAATGGCAGCGAGTTCCATGGAAAAATGCCCAAGGCCTTTTGTAAGACAGGTAGCCTAAAGAAAAAAGAACTCACTCAGTTCACTTACTCTTCTTTCTTTCGTAAGCCTTAGGAAAGGAGAGATTCGGTATTAGCAAGTAAACTACCTTCAAGTAGGAAGGATGAAGGATAGGTTGCTTGAAGTCCTCCTTCCGACCAAATATCTAGTGGCACTTTTTTTGGATCTTAAGAGTGCTACAGGGTTCTTAGTTTTCTCCATCTCTTTTCCCTAGTAGTGTATAAACCAGCAGGCTGATCTTTCAAGAAAGGCATCTATCTATAGATGGTCCATCCCAGGACATCTTCCTCTCTCCTTCTGTGTAGGTTCTTTCAATTCCCTAACCGAAAGAGCAAAACTTCATTCATTGAACGCAAGAAAAGTCTTTCTTTTCTGGGCTGGCCTTAGTAAGGTTGTGCTTGTGGGCAGCGAGTGAGATAAGAGGGAAGGTAAGATAGAGACCCCATCTCTGGCTGTGATCCATTCATTCTTTTTAGCCTTTGCTTTGACCCACTTAATATGTAAACAAATTTCCTAGAAAACTTAGAGAATATGGCTTTCCTTCCTTTAGAAGATTTCAGTGATGCCCCAATACAAGAGTGGTTGGGGGAGGCCGCCAAGCTCCAATAAATACTACCAACCGGATTGTTTTCCTATTCCAGATGAACATAAAATAAAATAGATATTAAAGTGTGTGATTGATATTGAATCCAATTCCAACAAGAAGTTAAATTGGATTTCTAATAAAGAAAAATGGGAGGAAATGGTGAATACTCTAGCGAAGTATTACCAAACCTATCTAAGAGATATTAGCGGTACCACTAGCCCAACCCTCAATGACTGTATTTTACAGTGGACAGAGTTTATGATGCTTATCAAGAGCTGGAATACTCTCGGGTATAATTATAGTTTACACTATTAAAGTGATGATTAAGGGTAGAACTCATTTATGGTACCAAGACAGAAAGAAAGGTACTACTTCTTATAGTTCAGTTGCTTATTCGAAATATCCGTTCAATGCTTATTGGTCCCGTTTACTGCGGTTAATCGAAAGGGATTCATTTAAGGATCCTTACATTGGATTGAGAATAGCTGAAGTAAGATTTAGAGAACCTTACCTAGGATGTACCGACTGTGAAGTTATAGCATTGGCTAGAATGCGACTCTTAATGAAATACGCTTACAATACTGTGTTTGACAAAGGTAAGTTTACTATAGCTATAGGTTATGAGTTGATATTGCCAACAGGACAAGTTTCCTTTACTATAGGTGAGGCAATTTCATTGCTCGAGTCTAGCGGGAATGCTGTACCAAACAGGCATGTATATTCTATGATTTTAAGACAAGTAATGTATATAGCGGAGAAGTACGAAAATAAAAAGACGATATGATAAGGGGTATATTGATTCGAATCTATCGTGCAGGTATGGAGGAATCTCTATCTAAAGACTTTTCTCTTATCTCCGATGAATAAATCTTTAGCAAAATATCTCACTTTATGGAAGACGGCATAGGTGGTAGTGATCCACCAGAAGCTATGAGTCTGTCTAAGAAGAAGCGTAATGATACTTATTATCTAACTGCACTCAAGGAGACTAATAGAGAAGAAAGAAAAGCTTTCATTGTGGCCGATACGGAGACTGTTCTAATAGATAATGTGCATGTGCCTTACGCTGCGGGTTTCTTAGTGGTTAAGCCGGGTCTAGATGTGGCTTCCACGCCTGATTATGAAATTGAAACATATTTCAGTGAAGATCACATTGATTTTATACCGGAATTTAAAGATAGGAGCAATAGAATGATGTTCGACTTTCTAGAGCGTTTAGCAGTGGTTGCTCTTCAAAAAGGTATTGAAAGGGTTTACTTCCATAACTTCTCAAGATTCGATGGTATTATATTAATGAAATATTATGTTAGTCATGGCGAAAAGTACACCATCAAACCTCTTTTGAGGTTAAATCTTCTTTACCAGTTAAAAATCCCTCGTGGAAAGAAGACTTTGTTTTATATAAGGGATTCTTTACTTCTATTGACTAATAGTCTGGATAAATTGGCTAAGACTTTATGTCCCCAATTTTGTTCTAAAGGCATGAGGAAGTGAAAGTGTCGAATCTGAAGAATCTTAGTTCCGAATTGCTCGATTATTTGAAACAGGATATCCGTCTCTTAGGTGGAGTTATGCTGAAGTTTCAAGAGATTTGTTGGAATGCCTACAAAGTGGATATCGTGAAAAAACTGACATTGTCATCGCTAGCTATGGCTATTTTTAGAAAAAGATATTATGATCAAGAGAGCTATCCTATCTATCTACCAACTAGAAATGAAGATAGATTCATTCGACGCGGGTACTATGGAGGACATAGTGATACGTATAAACCTTATGGGGAGAATTTATACTACTACGACGTGAACTCCTTATATCCATTTATCATGAAGACCTTTCCAATGCCGAGTGGGAAAGCTGTCTGGAATGGTAATTTGAAAGGACAAGAATTGGACAACCTCTTTGGATTTATTGAGGCTTATGTGGAGTGTCCTCCTACAATTAATCGACCTTTCTTACCCTATAGAGATCATAATAATACTTTACTTTTCCCAACAGGTAAATTCGTGGGTGTCTATTATAGCGAAGAATTTTTTTATGCACGCGACTTGGGTTACACCATAATACCAAAAAAGGGATACTTGTTTGAGAAGAAGCAGAGTCCTTTCGGAAGCTATGTGTCATCCCTCTACGAGAGTAGACAAGAAGCTAAGAAAACAGGTAATGAAGCAATGGGATATGTATACAAGTTACTAATGAACTCCCTCTACGGTAGATTTGGGATTAATCCAATAAGTACTATAAAGAGATATGCGATAGGAAAAAATATGAGGAGTTGATAGAAAAGAACAATTTCATCGATGGGGATAAGCTGAGTGAGCATTACTATATCGTAAAATACCATTCAAATGATATTGACGATAAAAATTGGGCACCTCCTAAGATAGCCGCTGTTCAATTGTCCGAAGCTATTACAGCTTGTGCTCGTATTCATATGTACAAATACATTAACAGAAATGACTGTTACTACACAGATACAGATTCAGCAATTCTAGGAAGTCCTCTTCCAGAAGATGAAATCTCTTCCTGGGTAAGTTAAAGCTAGAGAACCTTGTAAACAAAGGCATCTTCTTAGCACCTAAGAGTTATGTCTTATTTACTGATAATGGTAATATAATTAAGCACAAGGGTACAGCTAAAGATTTAGTCAATGTTCCGTCTCTGTTTCCCCCGTTCTTTCTGTCAATACGCCTCTTTCTGTTGTTTAAACGAACTCCTATCGCCTTAGGTCTCACATCTTGCTTGGCGCCCTCGTATTCAACTAGAAAGTAGCAACTAGAGTCAGGGCGGATAAAGGCTTCCTTGACAGAGAACCCTTTCACCTAACCCAAAGCGCTCTTAGTAAGGAAGAGGGCGACCTCTAAGTTGAGCCCAATTACATCGTCCCGATAGCTTTACTCGAGCTTAATTACATCAACCCTCGGGTCAGTGTACTCTTTATCGATCTTAGGACTTTCTTTCTTCTATTATGATATTGAATTAGGGGCGGATATAGGGTCAGAAGAAAGTCTTTCTCTATCGGAAGCAGATGTAGGGGAAGTTGAAACTATTAGTAAAGCTGCAATAAGCGGTTAAAGCCAATAAGCTAAGTACTCACATCATTCCGTCTTCCCGATCCTATAAGGAGAGAGGTCAAGCGGCTTTCTTTTGTCTTTAAACTCCTTCTTATTCTTTAAGGGCGAAAGCGGCTTCTTACCTCCTGGTTCTGAACGCCGCGCTTTCAGTCTCGCATCTATTACCCCATCCTTCTTTAAGTTAATAGGTCTTTATACCTTAGTTCTTGAAAGCTAAGTATTGTATTCCCGTTAGGGGAAGATTGAAGGTAATCTTTCTGGTCAGATGAAACTATCAACTCGAAACTATAACTATAAGGAATAGCTCCCGAGGGTGAAATAAGTCGAGCGACTCCGTTCCAGTGCCGCGATAGAAACGTAGCTCGGGGCCTTCTTGCAGGTCTTATCGTACCACTTGCTCTCAATCCCGTAATGCCCTTGTTATAGAAGCCTTTTAATACCCTAACGATAAGCTAGGACCAAACTAAACTTATGTGATGTGACCCACGCCCTTGAGTCTTAGGCCCTTTCATTAGAAAGAAAGCCTGAGAGGGAAAGGCCCAGCCCACAAAAGCTCAGTTTAAATTGAGTCTAAGTGAATACGCCATCTAGTTCGGGATAAGCTTCTTACCGGAGGAAATAGTTGTTCAAGAATAAAGCACATGAAGGCACGGTATCCGCAGTTGGTGTTATAGAAGTGGCAGTCTTGAATAAGCAAGCGGTGCAATTTCTGTTACAAAAAGAGCTGTTGAGTAAATAGAAGCTCTGGTCCTATCCTGTTGATGACGAATAAGAGTTGGTGCTATAGCCTGAATGTGGTGATACCAACTAATATCATATATTTGAGTGAAAGCTAGATATCTAGCCACCTTGAATTCCGGAAGTTCTCGCTGACCGAGCCACGCGAAGAGTACCAGACCGGTACTTGTACGTCTGCCCATTCCAGGGTCGATAGAGTCTACGAACGGAGTGCACCAAGTGAGAGTTCACGAATGTGTCAAATGAATTGTTGAACGAGACCATAAGTGAGTCGTAGATAGAAATACCTCTCTGCTGCTCATGGACTGGACTCTGGAAGAGGGTGCTTGGGATTATCTACCTTCTGCAAGTGCAGTATAGGAACGCTAAGGGGGGAAGTCCCAGTTTCCTGTTGTACTGGTTAGCCCGCTTGCAGGCTGGCTTGTTCTAGTTGCAAGAGCACACACACAAGACAACACAAAAATCATCATATATAACAAGACTATGCGAATAATGAAAAAAAAAAAGCAAAAAAGAAAAGGCTATGCAATAGGATCAGGAAAGCTAGAACCCCCCTTACTTATATAATATAAGGCCACTCTCCCTACTGGAAGTCTTTATGCCGTAAAGATCTCAAGACCTCTTCCACCATGAATGGATGATTTCTCTAGAAGACCCTAACGTGAATTGCCTTCTTTCCGTGCTACCTTTCCCCTTTACTTCCGTCTATGGGTAGAGATATGGATAGAACAACGGGCGCACAAGGTATTCTCCTAATCTTTCAAGGTCTACTCTTGTTTCGGAAAGCATGGGTACGGCAAACTTTCATAGCATTGGCAAGGGAATGACCAGAGGTGCGGTTTGGAGGCCTGAAGATAGGCCGTTTGGCTGGGATTGGGATTTCTGATACAAGGATAAGGAATAGCCAGCAATTGGATTACTAGGCCTTTCGGTTTTCGGGACCATAGGGGAGGGCGAATGAGATCTTATTTAATACCGGACAGAGGTACTAGTCCGAGAGAGAGGCAACTACGGTTGTGGGACTTTTGGCTATTGCCTTTGATGATTGCGATGCCTCTTGCCACCAAGAGGAAGTCCGACCAATCAATATTAGTTTGAGTTCCAAAGCCACTGGACCAGGATCTCCGGAATGAATAGTCAAGCTTTCTGCGACGTCGACTACTCGATTAGCTTATCTAAATCATTCTGTGACCTAAACAAGAATGAGATTCTGGTCGGATCAACACGATATAATAGAACCAAGGCAAGGATGGGTCTGTCTTATAGGGGACAATGCGAATTGTTACGAAAAACGTAGCCAAAGGCAGTTAAGAGTTCGTTTCTTTTGATCCATCATCTAGAGTGGCTTATCGAATATCGAAGAGTTCGCGTGTGGTTCCGAAGCACTACTTACTACTTAGTAGAGTAGTCGATCGGATTGATTTTTAGCCAAAAAAGGGATTTATTTGTGACCGAAAGACAGACACATTTCCTAAAACCACGCCCCTACCGCCAACATAGGATATTCCTTAAAGCCTTCAAAGATCAGATTCAATCGATTATTCGCATTCAACTTGAACAATTCTTGTGACAACAGACGGAATTCCTTCGTTCCCTTTCTCAAAGGCAATAGGAAGATATCGATTTCGAACTAAAAAAAAGGCAATCAAGCCAAGGAGAAAGATTGCCATCTCAGGCATACCATCAATCCTACCATCCTATCATCAAGCATACCGTCGACAGAGTCAGAAAAGGACAGGCAGAAGGCGCGCTAATCAAATCCTCTCTTTCAACTCTATCCCTTCTTGGTCCCAGCTAACCAAGCTCATTCCCAGCTCCCTATGAGCTCAGAGTCGCTAACGCTAAGAGGAAGAAGAGCTTATTCCACCATTCCCCTCCTTGTGTAGTTCCAGCTGATCCAGTCGATTCATAAGTTTGAAGCCCCTTACTAGATAGGGCGATATCCACGGACTTAAGGTAAGATTTTGGGGTAGGGAGGTCACTCAATACCTCTCCTATACTATGCTCGTTTCAGGCTGCTATTTTCGAGAGGAGAGGGTGGTCTTGAGTTGAGTGAGAACAGGAGAAGGTCGGGTGTAATCCGACTTTACATGTACGAGTCTCAATCGGGTGAAAAGAGTGAATTCCTGAAAGGTCTGACTTACAGAGGGAATGAACCACAGAAGAATGAATTGACTTTATGCTCTGAGACAACTCAATCAGGGATGCGATGTGACTTGGATTCGACTTCTCCCCTTCCTTTCTCCCTTTTTCGCTTGTGAAGAAGCTCTTTAGCTCTGCTTGGGTCTAAGAGATCTTTCTTCCTTTAGCGGCTGAGAAAGAAGAAGGACCAGGCCCAAAGGTAAATTCTGTAGCCAAAGGCTTAGAATAGTATAGAAAGGAAATTCATTCGAAACCTTGACTTCCGTTGACTCAGATGCGATTCCATTAGTCTCTTGTTTAGCGAAGAACTATTAACGATGCGAGGAATAGCTAGCTAAAGTACCCAGGGGCGAAGCGGTTGACCTTAAAGAGTTGGAAAGGGCAGGTGACTCTCTTGTCGGAATATCCTCACCTGGCTCAAGGGGCATTGGTTGACTCAAGAGCTAAGAGCAGAGCCAGGTAGCATCGTAATATCAAAGACGTTCGCCTTTCCTTCTCTTTCGCGTGAACGTGGACAAGTTAGCGTAGCAGGTTGAAGGTCAAGACCTCTCAGTGCAGTGCCATATTAAGGTTCAGGAGAAAGGAAAGAGAAGAAGCGAAAGCAGCTATAAAATCTCTTTTTGGGGTTAGGATCAGGTCAGGGCAGGGTCCGAAGGAGAAGTAGGTGAAAATCGAACTATCCTTTCTAAGAGCTAAGTGTTCCCCGGCGAAGGGCTTAGCAGCATAGTAAAGAGGACTGACTGAATGCAGTCTTAGGCCTTCCAATCTTTTTTATTGAAGAAGATTAAAAGGCAAAGCACAGGCAATGGGCTCGCACCAAAAAAGACGAAAAGCTTTCTTGTCCCGGAACGATTAATATACTCTGTCTTAAGGTAGGATGTTGTTAGGAGGGAAGGAAAACCTCATTCTAAGGCTAGGTTGACTTTAATTAGCAGGCTCAAGGTCAATTTCTTTTTTAGTTCCCGGCCCAAGCGATGCAATACTCGGGCGATAAGGAAGAAGCAGTCCCAGGCCTTAGGTCCAGACCAGATCTGAGACTTTCGAGATGTGAATCATAGCCTAGTCTAGTTTCGTACCCAACAGCTAAAAGTGATGTCATATTAGACTTTATAGAGAAGAACCCCGGATCTGACTTTGAATTGGCTAGGGGGCATGAGCGGTAGTCAGTGCTTTTGCTCTTACTTACAGATGCCAGTCCTCTTTCTGTTGATGCGAAAGGAAATAAGTGGGCTTAGCCTTTATGCCGCATTGTCGGAGGGGGTTCAGTGAGACCCGGGCTTAGCTCTTTGAAGCAGATGTTGGAAGGAAATCAAAGGAACTTCCATCATACCTTCATTCCTGGAAAGCATGTTGGATTACCCGCTTACTAAGGTAACTCGGGTATTCTCTCTTTCCACCAGACTGACAGATGGGATTGGTACCGACTTGTCTAGCTTGAAGTCGATATACTTTTTTAGCTGCGGATTGGTATGAGATCCCAGCTCTAATCCTGGCATGCACTCCCGATTGCCTGTCTCACTAGCACAGAGATTGTTGATTCGGGAGACCGAGCCTAACTAGCTCTATCCCTTTATCCTTCTCTAGCCCTGCTCTGATAACCTAGTTCATTCAAAAATCTTCCACGGAAAGGAAAGACTATCTATCCCCAACCGCTTTCACCTGTCCCTTCCTCTCCCCGGTATCTCGCTTAATCGCTCTAAAGGTCTCGCTGCCCTTCCCCCCTCTCATGGAAAAGAATTAGCACGACTTACAATCTATTTCCATCCACCTTGCTCGCTTGCTTTTGATCTAACTTCGTGTATCTGCCTCGTTTGTTTCAAAGCTAGCTTAAAGCTCTAGAATTCGTTCATTCCTTAGTCTTTCAACTAAGATCTTTTCACTCCTTACTCTAACAAGTAAGCTTTTTCAAACCTTAGGTTATGGTGCATGATAAACTGGATTCGAACCAGTAGCACTCACTTTGATAGTGACTCTGTCCATCTTCTTTCCTAATAACACCTGGGTTAATTAGGCTGAGGATTCTAATCAGTTCCAGCCCTAAACGGGAATTAGGGTTCGAACCTATGACTTGGATTAGTCAGAATGGTAGACTGAAAAAGAAATTCTTTCCATTCTAAGATTAAGATTTCTGCCAACGGGCGCCTCGGGCTAGTGCTTGCACTAGGAACTTAACTGCTTTTCTGTGACCAGTCCTTCATGCACACTTACAATATATTTCCTACTACATCGAACTGAAAATGATTCCATCACTTGGTTAAGATCGAAAATCCCTCACAAAGACTAGAAAAAGTCGTAATCTTCTTCTTCTATTACCAAAACCTACTTGTGAAACAATTCAATTACCAGTTAAACTTATACACTATATTGCACTTCTGCCAAAGCAGAATCACGTGTGTACTTTGCTTTGGTGCTCAGCAATATCTTCCAGCAGAGCCCAAAATCGGCACGAATATGTTCTTTTTTTCTTTGCTTTAGCTGAATACTTTAAGTAGAAAAACTCGCTGAAGCTGGTGAGACGTTCGGTCTATTCACACAGGCACACAGCCAGAGCAGGGATTTATTTCTTGCAGAGAAAGATCGTCAGGGGCAGCCAGTTTCTTTCACTAAATAGGAATGAAAGTATTCAACCGCCGGGGTGGCCAGCTAGTCGGAATTAGACTTTCCATTCAATTCGTGACACATGGCGAGATTCCTCTACCACCACTCTGTATAAATAGAGGCTTGATTTGATAAGCTTTTGTGCTCTTACAAAAACAAAAAAACATAAGTTTTCTACCTGTTTCTATCGAAAAGCTATGGCCCTCCCTCTTGCAATCCAAAATTCCGATTCCGGTCGACTTTTTGAAATTGACCATCAACTTTTTCTTATTGACCTTGAAATACAAGTGTTAGAATCTGCCCTTAAAACTACTCAATTTTATTTAGAAAAAACTACTCAACTTTTGTTAGATGATTGCCAGAGGGGTCTTTCTTTCAACCATGTTCAAGAAAAAATTGAAAAAGACAGAAAAAAAATCCAGCAACTTGAAGAGGAACTCTCCGGCTTCCGGCAGGAACAGCGGAAACTACAGCAGGAGCAGCGGGAACTTATCGTGAGGATAACCTGCCAAGAAAACCGGCGACTCTGACTCTTTTAGTTTTTTATTTTATAAGGTTAGGGTTTAAATTAAATAAGTGTCTGTAGACGCAAAGTAGTGTGTTTTAATTTATGGTGTTCTTTCTCTTTGTTTAGTGAAGATCTACTCCGGTGCTTACTGGAGATAGACTCCTAGTTAACTATCTTTGTTTGGTTTTATTTGTTATGTTTGCATGTATGGTATGGGAAAACCCCTTGTGTAAAATGTTTACTACTTAATGCTATGCTAATATATTAATTAATAAAGACTGCTCAAGATACATGACCGTGTCGTCGTCATCATACTGTTGACTGAGATCTTCAGCCATGCGCTGCATAAAGTACCATTAAGAACGAAACGAATCCTTTGACATTTGCCTAACCATTCCCATTGGATAGAGAGATACCAGGAATCTCTCTGGAAATCCTAGCTGGGTTGGCATAGGTATAATACCTACCGGCGAATAAGCCACAAGAAGATGACGGAACCAATGTCGATTGTAGTTAGGGTGAATGTGCTCAGGTAGAGAAGAAGAATCAACTAGATGAAAAGATCCGACTTTGCGGTGGAAGTGGCACTAGCCTCTATTATTCTATTATAATATAATCGGAAGCTAGCCAATCTTAATGAAAGCGTTAGTAGCTTAATGAGACTATTGAAGTGAAGTTTGGAATCATTGTGGTTTTCTATCTTCAGATTACAAAATAGGAGAATCACCAAGGCCTTTCAGCGATTCGACGCGCCCCCCTAAGCTAGACGCTTCACCTACCTGACGGCAGAGAGAATAGAATGAGTCGCCCTAGTCTTACTAAGAGTTTGAATTGCTCTGTAGGATAGTAGGGCGAATGAATCGCATTAGTGCGCTTTGGCTAGCTGAATCGCCCAGCGGCCTCCTTGCTGTCTTAAAAAGAAAAGCGGACCCGCGCGCTTTCCTATCGTAAACTTTGATTAATCGTCTTTCGGCTTTTTACCCTTCAAAGCATACATGAGGATAAAAACCTCTAAAGAAAGGACTAGTTAGACGGTGCCTATTTTCTTTATATAAGAAATTTCTTCTTCTATAGGAATTTGGGGTGCCCTTGCTGAACCACCTGAAGAGATATAAGGCCCCCTTTGAGAGACCGTCAAATGATGGAAAGGCCAAAGCTATAAGACTTGGCACCCGCACCCAAAGAGTATAGGAATTGGTAGTTTTCTAAATATGCCCTCAAAAGGCTAGCATTCCCGATAAAGGAGGAAAGGTGATCTTCTATACGATAATTCGCCCTTCCCGTAGCGGAAATTGAAACTGAAATAAAAGCATCAAGAAAAGCATCTGAAGCGGAGGTGGTAAAATCTTTCATCTTGAGATTAATTTGTCTCTGTCTTCGGGGTGCCCTGATCTTCTTCCCCGGAACTCATTCTATAGGCAAGCACGGCCCTTAGTAAAGGAAAGGCGCGGATATATAGTAAGAGGTGACCTCGAGGTCAAATTCTCAATTGAATCAAACTCAATGGGAATGGCATCGTCAGCTACTTCATTGTCTAGGTAGCTTTTCGTGCTATATGAAGAAGCCGCTATTGGCTATATTTACCTCGGGAAAGGGGACTAAGATATTCCTTTCCTATCGCTTAAGGATGGAGACTCTTCGTCTTCTAAGTACAATCTGGCCTCTGGCTTTCCAGAGTTCGATGACAGTGCGGGTGTAAGGATATAGTCTGAACCTCTTCCAAATCCTATAGTAAGGAAAGGAAGAAGCGGATGAGCGCGCTTGAGGCTTTAAAACAATAAGACGATAGGGGAAGGCGGGCAATCTAAGCATGTCAGGCGTTGTGCGGTAGTAGGCTTGTTTAATTACCCGTATACGTATAAAAGTATACCCACCTCAGAGATAGAATTGGAAAAGAAGTGGCGTTCCCTTTTTTCCTGAGTTCTAAATATTCGATAGGACCCTCCAAATCTATTCCTTTCCTAAGGGCAAGCGAGAGACGATTCCCAATCTTTTGTCTTGAGGTCAGGTGCCTTACCAAAATCTATCTCTTCACCGCATGCCATTCCCCTGCCCTATACCACTGATATTCAGTTCTATCGATGGCACCGCTTCCTCTTTCTCTAGCTCCTCAGGTGGGGACGCGGGTCCCTTCCTTCAGTCTCTGTTCTCGGGTCAGTTCCCGTGCCCGTGCCTGAATCTAGCTCTGAAGGGCGGATTCTTCGGATAAACCTCCTTCATTCTACCTTTTGCTTGGTTCTTTTATTTACCTTGGGTAGCTTCCTATTCAGCCAGTATGCCTCTTTTCACACCTTCCTTTCCTGCCTGGCAAGAAAACTTGTTATTCGAGAGCAGCTCTTATTCCACCTGTAGCACCGCTTACGAGAGCAAGCAAGGGACAGCAAACCTTACTCCGATCGGCTTTTTGTTGAAGCTGAAAGAAGGTTTCAACCAACGAACCATCATCATGCGTCTGCTTTGGTATTGTTTTTTTATTATAAACACCCTTGGGAAGATATATATTCAATAAAGGAGAAATTTCCGCTTTGATGAACTCCGCAATCTCCGTTGGAGTCGATCCTAGTGAGCGCATTCTGAATAGGATTTCGTCGATCCCGTGGTCGGGGATCACCAAATATGGTCTGCCGGTCGGAAACAAGATCAGCAGTTCCACCGGTCGCTGATCCCTCAGTTATAGGACATGCGGAAATGGAGGTAGATGAGTTGGGGATGGAGGAAGGTACAACGGAGGGTTGAAGTGAAAATCTCGTCCCACCGTGGTTCCTATGACCAGATGTCTTTGCGACAAGATTATGCTTGGTGTCTGCAATTGCTCTCAAGGAGCTGCGCGTCCTCGGCCTTCAAAGATGTTGAATTAAACTTTGGAGTACCGATTTTCACCTGAGAGAAGGAATTGAGATCCCTGTGCAGCTTATGTTGCAATCCACAAGATCTGCTTAATTGAAATCCAATTCTTGGTTCGTATTAGGGGCTTTGATTGAGGCGATACGATTGGGAATTCTCCTTCTTCTTGTTTTTACTAGGATTCTTAGTTGAGGCTGATGGTTTGGCCACCTGCCTCTTCTCCTTATGGGTTGGGTATTTGCTATCTTGTGGTCCCGGATTCTTAGGCTTACCACGTGGCTGATTCCTCTTGCGACGTCTGTTGGGAGGTAGCATCCAAGGTCCGAAAGGCGTAGTATCGAGGACCGATAGGCGGATAAGTTAACTATTAGGTAAAGGACAGGGGCCAGGATCGTAGAATATTGACTTTCCCACTTCAAGTAGACGCCTTTAATATTATGAAATAAAAGAGAAAGATTCAATCTCAATCTTAAAGTGTGATTGAAATACCCTCAGAGCTAGACTCAGGAAAGGTTAAAGGAAGGGGGCAAGGACGACTTTCCTATCTTAGAATACCCTCAGACAGAGCCACGTACCTAGACAACTAAATACCCTTGAAAGGAGACAAGGCTACCATTGGGGAAGTGTGAAGTGAATGGGAGTTAGAAATAGGCAGACCGTCATCGATAGACTTAACCTTTCTTCCTTTGGGGACTTTCTTTCTCGTCCCGATGCTTCGTATGCCATATGGATGGAATCCCCAAGTACGATGCTTGCTGACCTTGACAACGCATTAGAAGAGATAGATGAAAGGCCTAATTCCCTATATTAGAATGTTCGCCTTTACGTAGAGATAGCTTTCAGTAAGGCACCTGACCTCTACCCTCAGATTGAGTTTTAGGTTGTAACTCTGCCCATCCTATCGCTTCCATAAGATAAGAGATAAGAGTCGGAATCGCCGATTATCACTATTAAATAAAGGTACCCGCTCGACCTCTAGCGAGAAAGAAGCGTAAGCATTAGATAAAGTAGCGGGAAGGGGTCTCATCGTCTTTCCCAGTAGAATCTGAAAGTGGATTTCTCTCCTCCTGCGTCTAAACCGATCGTGGCACTGATCGAAAGAGTGAAAAAGAAGGGGAGCCATACAGGCAGGTAATTAAACACTAGCCTAGCTCTCAAGGGCAAAAGCAGCTTTTTCAAACGAATTGGAAGCCGAGACCGATACCCATACCCGTTTTCGAGATGGAAAGCCTGAGCTAGGAGTTAGAGCCGACGGACCGATAGGAGGGAGCACCGAGGACAGAAGGGCATGGTTTTGACTCTAAGTCAGGTTTCATCTTTTCCTATTGCTCGCCTTAGACCTATTCTCCCTTTTAAAGGTTCAATTCCTAGCCTTTCTTACCACTCTCCTATTCGCTTTGGGAACGATTCGTCATACCGAAAAGCAAGGTCAAGGGACCGGACCGAAGACAGAGACGCATTCGATCAAGATGAAAGTGTGATTTCAGTAAGGAGTATGGACCTATCCAAGGAAATAGCCCTCAGCAGGAGTCGATTCTTTATAATATTTCTAAGCCAAATCAGCACCTGACCTTCGCTACCGCTTGGAAAAGTCATTTTAGGATGAGGTGAGCTTTTTCCTTTTCCTTTTTCGCCTTCTGGGAACGCTTTCTAAATAAAAATATGCCCTTTAAAGGCAAGCAAAACCTTTTGTCCTTGATGCAAAAGATTCAAGTCTTCTTTCAGATGCTTCGGATGACTTGAGGAGCTCTTTCGCACTTCTTTACGGCTAAGCCAACTCTTTGCCTTTGGTAGATTAGTTCGTGGGGTCTTCCTAGCTCTCCAAATACGCCTCTTATCGGTCTGTCCGCCTTGAAAGGGCCAAAAGCCGATGTTGATTCCAATTCCAACGAACTTGAATTCCCCAATCGCCCCTCTCTTTTATCTATTAAATTAGCTCAGTGCCACCTTTGGTGCTATTGTATATAAAGAAGAACCCCTCTTTTAGGTAAGGGCACGGGGCAACTACTCCCAAAGCCTTATTTCTTTATAAATCTCTTTCTGCTTGGAACTGCTCCTTCAGTTACGGAAAGTGGATCACGCTCGGCGCATAGGAATTCTTCCCTAGGCAAGGGGTACTTTTATTAATGCTTTTGTGGAAGGTTGAACCCAACGAGCAAAATGAAATGGAGCGAGTAGTATGAAGCTACGTCTTCCTATTCAGATATTGGTCTTTTCCGCTTGAGATTGCTCTTACGGGGGCATCCGAAGCGTAGAAATCAAACTCCTCGGGTGCGTCTGCGCTCAGTCTCTGTCTGAAGGTAGAGGTATGGCCGTGTCCACTTCAAAATAAATCTCAATCTAGCTTCAAAGGGTAGCTTTCTTTCTGGTCTGACGGCCTCTTCTTCGTCTAATCATTATACTTGTAGCAAGAAAGGGGCTTTGGAAAGATAGTTCGCCAGGTCTGTCTATTTGTATACATTGGCAAGAGAAGCCTAGGTACTCATTCGCCGGAGTGAGGAAGCCATTGGCTATGGCAGGAGAAGGAGATTCAAGAGCATCAAGGTCGTTCTCCTCAGCTACGGAAAGCACTCCTAATCAATTAACTGCAATTTCTAATTTCGTATATGAGAAGACAAAGCGAAGGGTAGCCTTTATTGGGTGGGAATATTTATCAAAGGAAAAGGTGGCGAAAGCCTAAGGCTAAAGATGGAGGAGTTCGGGTGCGTAGGTCACAAGTCAACTGAATTTTCTATCGAAAGGGAGCCCCGCTTTCCTTTCCCCGTACTCTGGTGAAATTCTTCCTTGAAATCTATCTTTCTCCCCGTAAGCGGAACACTTTTGCAATCTCGCCATTAGCAGGGCGTGGGCCTGTCGACTTACATACAAATAGAACTCTGCTCTCCTTACTACTCGCTCCAGGTATTCCGCTCGTTCGGTCAGGAAAAAGAATAAAGATATATATCTTATCGCTCCCCATGCTTATTCCCTCTAGCCCTTAACTTACTTCGGTTGAGTTAAAGAAAAAAGGACCCTTTTCTTCAATCACACGATTACGTTGACGACGAACTAATCAAGATCAATAGGAGAAGGCTAGAGACTGGCTCCGCTATAGAGCTACGTGTACACCGCCACGTCGAGAGAGCGAATTAGAGAGCAGACCGATGAGACTCATATCTAGTTGCAGGGGGTTCTCTTTATTAATCTGAATAAGGGGCTAGGACTTGCTATCCCTCTATCTATGAGCGAGACTCTCTTCCAGATCCCCCCAGAATCCAAGTCATCCAACCAACAGGAATTGTTACGCTGGTTCGATAGGACCAGGCGAGGCCTTCCAACCACACTGAATGAATAAATTTCATCACATTTACGATGAGATTTCTGAAGCAAAAAGCAAAAATCCAGATAGAGCATTTCCGACCGAATGGGACATAAAAAATATATAAGAGCCAAAACGGCTAAGGGCATTCATTCCATCCATATGGATAATTTTTCATGCGACGTCTTTTTCTTCGAATGGACACAAGAATCTACCTTTGAGTGCGCTTTCCAGTTGCACTATGCTTTCCTCGTCGAGTCTTCCCTTCCTTTCATCACATCACTTTGTGGTTCATTAGTAACGACTGGGCAAGGCTTTCTCCTTATTCTATTTCTATCAAATAAGTGGTTTCACTCCTTAGGCGCATGACTTCGACGAAGAGAGGGGTCTCAGCACAAACGGTAGGCTACAGATATCTCATCACCACGCCAGAAAGAAATGCCCCGCTTGCCGATAAAGGAGGGCATAAGCCCCCGAAAGGGGCGAGGAGGGTGACAGCGCGACTCAGGCCCAGTGTGCCTTTTCTAAAATGAGTAGAGCGAAGGGCTTTCACAATGGGAAGAGCTTGAAAACCCCCTACTCCTCTCTTGGAGGGGCATAATATATAAAACCAAAGACCTGATCCAAAAGAGCACTAAGTGGATCATAGGAAATGAAGAAAGAATATCTTTCTGGAAGGATTGGTGGAAAGGTCCCCCTTATTGAGCAAGTAGCTGAGATGCTGACGTTTTGTAGATTGACTCATATGACCATCCATACTTCTTGTATAAGTTGTCCCCGGATTGAATCAAAAAGAGAACGAGGGCAGGGGAAATGTTCTCGAAAAGGCAGGGCATAATAGGTGAGTGAAATTGATAGTAATAGATAACACGAACACATACGGTATCGATTGAGAGGAGGGAGATGAAATCTGGTCCCGTGGCAGTTAGCGTCAGCGGTAGTTCGACGAAGAATATAGTGAGTGGTGCAATTTCCTTGAATCATACGTCGTTGGCGCGCGGTCTTCTTTGAGGTATGGTCTATGATGGTCCACCTAGTTCAAAACTGGAATGAGTTATCTATAGATAGAAAGGTTGAAAGGGAGAAATAAAAGATGAATGGGGTTGGTCAAGTCCTGTGATAAAATAGATATGTTCAAATAGAAGATCGATAGATCAGTCCCCAGTGATATTGAATGTTGAGAAATCGACAAAAGAAGAATCTATTGTCGCCAAATACAAACCCAAACACTATCAAAAAGTAAGGGAAGTAAATCGCACTCGTTTGAATAGCAATTGAACGGGGGGGCATCAACTAAAGGAGAACTTCCTGAGGGTCTTGCACTTGCAGCCCTGCCCAGAGAAGATGCGATAGAGAGCATAAGATCTGTTCATCTGTCAACGGCGTGTGGAAGAAGATTTTCTCGCTTCCCTCTCGTATTGCCCTGCCCTTCTTCAACAGTCCGATAGGATCTTGGACAAAGGATTACCGGCTTCGCGAGACCTTTTCGATCTACTCTAGGCTAAGCTCTATATGGGTCCTTGCTTTCTCGATCAACTAACTTCGTGCTGAAGAAAGAAAGTTCCTTGAAATTCTTGTATTGTACTTATCGTTGGGTACACTTCACACCAACTGAATCTCAATGAAGACAGGCATAAGCTGTGAACTCGGATAGCCTTGTGGCATACCAATAATCTGACCTAGGCTCTAGGCTAAGGCTAACCACTTTCTTCTCTTATTCAATTTCGATTTAATAGCAAACAATGGTTATTTCACGTCTACTGTCCCACCAACTGATCAGTGGGTTCATGCCGCAAAGAAAGCATAAGGCAAGCGCAATCCCATAACCTACATCGACCACTTTACTTTAGAAATACGTGCTGGGCTGGAAGACCAAGATGCGAATCACATGCTTATCAAAAATGGAATCATTTTCAAGTTTGGTTTGAGAGATAGTGAGGCTTTGCCTATACGAAGAAAAGGCCTTACCCTATACTATAGTAGTGGGGCTAACGCGCTAGATCGAGCGGTCGCCGAAGCTTGCTTGTTAGTATGTATATAATAACTTTTTTGACACCTCAAACCAACCAATACCAAGACTACTTGGGCATACTTAGCTTTCCCTCCTAAGAGCTTTCCACCAAGCTTGTCACTTTTATAAACCTCCAGCGCACGGTAACTTACGCTCTACAATAGCATGCTCTAGCTCTATAGCTCTATCCCCAGGGAATTGCTTACTTACTGTTTGAACGACCCTCTAGTTACTAGTAGCTAATAAAGTTGCGGGTAGGGCGGTAATGAGAGGGGGCAAGGACCGACATCTTCGAGAGAAGCCCAAGAATTCCTATCTAAGGCTCGGAACTGAATTCCAGCTTTTGTCAAAAAGTTCATACTTAATGTCCGAGTTCGTCACTGTCTTACCTGCTTTCCTTATGCCTACTTGTCATCAGACCGAAACCCTTTTTCGTCATTATATTAGAATGTCACCAAAGAGGACCAATTAGATCTTCAACGTTGGAAAAACCTGTTTATCTTGTTCTAAGTCAGCAAATTGACACAAGCCCTTAGCGCCCTTCCCTTGATCTTTCCCGGCAGGCAGGAGAAGAAAAGGCCTAGCCTAAAGAAGAGTCAGAGGAGCTAGCATCGAAGAGCATTCATTCCGTATCCTTCAAAACTCAAGTGGAAGAGGCCCACATACCCACTCCTCTTCCCCCCATAGGGGCCTCGTCATACGACTACATCCGATATGTCCTAGATTCCTCATCAAGATGTACTGAATCTCCTATCTATATTGTTATTGTTGCATTAGAAGGACAAGGGTACACTCACATACTACTGATTCTTGCTCTACCAGCTTCCTTGCACGATCCCCTAATTGAAATCGAAGTAGTAGGTCCTAGACCAGAAAGAGGGATTGGGAGAATCTAAGGGTCATGCCCAAGAACGACTGCTTACCGCTGACTGCAACTAGAATGAGACTGATCCCATCCACCATCAACCGGCTTGGCACGCTTGGTTCTTTAGGTTAGCTCGTCCTTGGTTGCTGGCAGAAGAAGTTTCTTTTTCTGGTCTTTCTGGTCAAGTAAGAAAGATTTGCTTTGTGAAGAAGGGTTGGATTTTTAGGGTGCCAATAAGGATGCCAGGGGTGCCAGGCGAGCACGAAGACTGACTAGGGACGGTCACCCCGTTCCTGTCCCGATGATAGATAGAATATCATAAGATAACTACTGGAATCCTCCAACTTCAAATAGAAATATAAAAGAGTGATTTTCCCAGGCTCGAAAAGTGAACCCCATGGTATGGACTTTTTTCAGTAGCAGGACTCTCTTCTGTCTGTTTGAACTCTTGAGCAAGAGCTTCCGCGGGAGAACGGAACGGTAGCGAGCCTTGTCTATTAGGAGCGATGCAGCTTGCCCAGTGAAAGGAATACGTAGCAAGTCACGGGAATAATAGAAAGATTCGGGGCTCACTATCGCCCCTATTACATATTTATAGTTTATATACTATACTCTCCCCCGAGATGTAAACCTATTGAAGAGCCTGGCTTAGGTCGAAAGGGCTTCCCAGCAGAAGCAACTTCGCCCTTCGCTTCTTCAGTCATATGGAAAGCGGTTCAGTCTGCTCCGCCCCAATCAATGCCTTTTTCTTCAGACTGAAAAGCCTTTTCGTTAGCAATCCGAACTGCCCTTCTTCCTTTCCTGAAAGTGAGCTCTTACTTCTTACTATAGTAGCTCGTAGCTAAGAGTTATAGAGCTGGGAATGAAAGAAGAAAGGTTGTATTGAAGACACCACACGTCGACCTAGGAGGATAGGTCTCATGCCTTACTGTCTTATGCGTTGGGAGACTTACCTTACATTACAGTACGAGAGAATAGCTATAGTTCGTTAAGTTCACGAAAGAGCTAGCGTGCAAGTAAACCTGGTCGTGGGAGAAGACCTGTTGACATAAGTCTGTTGTGTGCTGTTGGATCCTAGCTAACGAGCTCGACCATTCTACTAATCCATTCTTGAAATTACTACCTATCAATAGAATAGCTTTGCTTACTCGTGACGACTGGACTGACTGCGCTAAGCAAGAAGAGTGGGACTTCTGATCGTAGTGCCCGTATTCGCATACCTTGTTGTGCCCTTGCGAGGTGCTTGTTTTTGCTTGTTTTTGTAAGTTGCATACCTTACTAAGCTAAGGGGCCCCTAGAAAAGATGACCCAGGGACCTTAGGCCCTAGTGGTGGGTTACCTAGAAGTCCATTTTGAGCTCTTTTTCCCGACAACAGATCTCCGATCTTACTTTCTCAAGTCATACGTCTTTTGTTCAGCCAACAGTCTTCCGCTCTACTTATTATTACTTACTAGCGCTCGTCACTTCAACTCATACTACTTTACGCAATTTTCTACATCAAAAGCGCACAAAGACTATTCCCCATCAATCAGTGGGTTCCACACCTCAAGAAAGAGAGTGAAGGAAGGAAGACATTGAAAGCTACAAGCCTCTTATACCACACAAGGGGACACTACCAGACTGAGTCTTACACTAGGGGACTTGGCATCTATCCCAAGTAGCTGTGGAAGTAGCAATAGGAGAAGGAAAAGCAGGCAAGGAAT